GTATAACTTGTACAAATCTTTCCGTTTTCCAATTCGATCCGATCTATTCGTTCGTAGAACTATTTACTCGATCGCAGACATTTCTGGAACACCTCTAACAGAGGAAGAAATAGTCAATTTGGAAAGAACTTATTGTCAACCTCTTTCAGATATGAATCTATCTGATTCAGAAAGGAAGAACTTGTATCAGTATCTGAATTTCAATTCAAACCTGGGTTTGATTCACACTCCACGTTCTGAGAAATATTTACCATCCGAAACGAGTAAAAAATTGCGTCTTTGGCGAAATTGGCTAAAGAAAGGCGTTGAGAAAGGGCAGATGGGTAGAACCTTTCAACGAGATAGTGCTTTTTCAACTCTCTCAAAATGGAATCTATTCCAAACATATATGCCTTGGTTCTTTACTTCGACAGGGTACAAATATCTAAATTTGATATTTTTAGATGCTTTTTCAGACCTATTGCCGATGCTAAGTAGCAGTCACAAATTTGTATCCAATTTTCATTATATTATGCACAGATCAGCATGGCGAATTCTTAAGCTAAAATGGCGAGCTCTTAAGCTAAAATTGTGGGTATTGTGGGCACCGATAAGTGAGATATCAAGTGATATTTCGTGGAAGTGTTTCCGTAGGCTTCTTCGGGTCGAAGAAATGATTCATCGAAATAATGAGTCACCGTTGATATCGACACATCTGAGCTCGCCAAATGTTCGGGAGTTCCTCTATTCAAGCCTTTTACTTCTTCTTCTTGCTGGATGTCTCGTTCAGGTACTTCTTTTCTCTGTTTCCCTAGACTCTAGTGAGTTACAGACAGAATTCGAGAGGATAAAATCTTTGACGATTCCATCATACACGCTTGAGGTGTACAAACTTGTGAATGGGTATCCTAAACCTGAACCGAATTCTTTCTGGTTAAAGAATCTCTTTCTAGTTGCTCGGGAACAATTAGAAGATTTTCTAGCAGAAATACTGGGTTTTGCGCTATTTGGTGGTGGTCCCGCTTATGGGGTCAAATTAATACAGAAGAGATTTTTCAATCTCATCGATCTCATAAGTATCATACCAAATCCCATCAATCGAATCACTTTTTCGAGAAATACGAGACATCTAAGTCATACAAGTAAAGAGATCTATTCATGGATAAGAAAAGGACAAAGGTTTCCGACTCATGATGAAATAGAATCCTGGATCGAGACCTGTGATTGGTTTTTGGATAAAGAGAGAGTTTACTCGTTTCATTTCTCCACCTTAAGGCCAGAAAAAGGGATTGATCAAATTCTATGGAGTCTGACTCATATTGATCATTTAGTAAAGAGTGACTATGGTTATCAAATGTTTGAACAAGCGGGAGCAATTTACTTACGATACGTAGTTGACATTCATCAAAAGGATCTAATGAATTATGAGTTCAATACATCCTGTTTAGCAGAAAGACGGATATTCCTTGCTCATTATCAGACAATCACTTATTCACAAACCTCGTGTGGGGCTAATAGTTTGCATTTCCCATCTCATGGAAAACCAAAACCCTTTTCGTTCCGCCTAGCCCTATCCCCCTCTAGGGGTATTTTAGTGATAGGTCCTATAGGAACTGGACGATCCTATTTGGTCAAATCCCTAGCGACAAACTCCTATCTTCCTTTCATTACGGTATTTCTGAACAAGCTGGATTTGAAAATAGTTATTGATGATCTCGATCCTGAGGACTATATGGAAGCGCTTGATGATGTGGATATTGATGGTATTGATGATGATAGCGATCCTGCTAAGGACTATATGGATGCGCTTAAAGATGTGGACGATATTGATGATCGTGACTCTATTTATTCGAACTTGGACTCGGACCCGGAGCTGAGGGAGGAGTATACGGTGGATGATGAGATACTTAGGTATATCATCGAGTTGGAAATAGACCTAGCTTCTATCAACTTGCAATTCGAATTGGCAAGAACAATGTCTCCTTGCATAGTATGGATTCCAAACATTCATGATCTGTATGTGGATGAGTCGGAGTCCCTCGGTTTATTATTGAACTATCTCTCCGGGGATTGTGAAAGACGGTCCACTAGAGATATTCTTGTTATTGCTTCGACTCATATTCCCCAAAAAGTGGATCCCGCTCTAATAGCTCCGAATAAATTAAATACATGCATTAAGATACGAAGGCTTCTTATTCCACAACAACGAAAGCACGTTTTCACCCTTTCATATACTAGGGGATTTCACTTGGAAAAGAAAATGTTCCATACTAATGGATTCGGGTCCATAGCCATGGGTTACAATGCACGAGATCTTGTAGCAATTACCAATGAGGCCCTATCGATTAGTATTACACAGAAGAAATCAATTATAGACACTAATACAATTAGATTCGCTCTTCATAGACAAACTTGGGAGTTGCGAGCCCATGTAAGACCGGTTCCGGATCATGGGATCCTTTTCTATCAGATAGGAAGGGCTGTTGCACAAAATGTACTTATAAATAATTGCTGCCTTATA